AAATGGAAAAATTGGATCTATGTTCAACGGATCACACCTACCAAGAAAAAGTATTTTGTTTTGGTTCGACCCGTAGTCACATATGAAATATCCGATGGGATAAATTTAGCAACACTTTTCCCTCGTGATATCTTGCAGGAAAAGGATAATGTCCAATTTAGAGTTGTCAATTATATCCTTTATGGAAATGGCAAGTCAATTCGAGGAATTTATCACACAAGTATTCAATTAGTTCGGACTTGCTTAGTATTGAATTGGGACCAAGAACAAAATGGTTCTATAGAAGAGGTTCATGCTTCCTTTGTTGAGGTAAGGGCAAATGATCTAATTCGCGATTTCATAAGAATTGAGTTAGTCAAGTCCACTATTTCGTATACCGGAAAAAGGTATGATAGGGCAAGTTCCGGATTGATTCCCGATAATGGATTAGATTGCACCAATATCAATCCTTTTTATTCCAAGGCGAAGATTCAATCACTTAGCCAACATCAAGGAACTATTGGTATGTTGTTGAATCGAAATAAGGAATGCCAATCTTTGCTAATTTTGTCATCATCCAATTGTTCTCGAATTGGTCCATTCAATAGTTCGAAATATAACAATGTGACAAAAGAATCGGATCCCCTAATTCCAATTAGGGATTATTTAGGTCCCTTAGGCGCTATTGTACCTAAAATATCGAATTTTTATTCATCTTACCATTTAATAACTCATAATCAGATCGTGTTAAAGAAATATTTGCTACTTGACAATTTGAAACAGATTTTCCAAGTACTTCAAGTACTTAAATACTGTTTAATAGATGAAAATAGGAGGATTTATAATCCCGATCTATGCAGTAACATCGTTTTGAACCCATTCCATTTGAATTGGTGCTTTCTCCATCATGATTATTGTGAAGAGACATCGATCAAAATTAGCCTTGGACAATTTATTTGTGAAAATGTATGTCTATTTAAATACGAACCACACGTAAAAAAATCTGGTCAAATTTTAATTGTTAATGTCGACTTTTTAGTTATAAGATCGGCTAAGTCTTATTTGGCTACTCCTGGAGCAACTGTTCATGGTCATTATGGGAAAATCCTTTACGAAGGAGATACATTAGTTACATTTATATATGAAAAATCGAGATCTGGTGACATAACGCAAGGTCTTCCAAAAGTAGAACAAATCTTAGAAGTGCGTTCGATTGATTCAATATCGATGAACCTCGAAAGGAGAGTTGAAGGTTGGAACGAGCGTATACCAAGAATTCTTGGGATCCCCTGGGGGTTTTTGATTGGAGCTGAGCTAACCATAGCCCAAAGTCGTATCTCTTTGGTTAATAAGATCCAAAAGGTTTATCGATCCCAGGGGGTACAGATCCATAATAGACATATAGAGATTATTGTACGTCAAGTAACATCAAAAGTGTTGGTTTCAGAAGATGGAATGTCTAATGTTTTTTCGCCTGGAGAATTAATCGGATTGTTGCGAGCGGAACGAGCAGGGCGCGCTTTGGACGAATCAATCTGTTATCGGGCAATCTCATTGGGAATAACAAGAGCGTCTCTGAATACTCAAAGTTTCATATCCGAAGCAAGTTTTCAAGAAACCGCTCGAGTTTTAGCAAAAGCTGCTCTACGAGGTCGTATTGATTGGTTGAAAGGCCTGAAAGAGAACGTTGTTCTGGGGGGGATTATACCTGTTGGTACCGGATTCCAAAAATTTGTGCACCGTTCAAGGCAAGACAAAAACATTTATTTGGAAATCAAAAGAAAAAATCTATTCGAGTTGGAAATGAGAGATATTTTGTTACACCATAGAGAATTATTTTGTTCTTACGCGACAAACAATTTCCATGAGACAAATTTACATGAGACATCAGAACAATCATTTATGCGATTTAATGATTCCTAAGAGCGGGTTCATTTTCACTTTAACTATCTTTTAACTATACTGGTCTGATTATTGATTTGGTAATAAATAAAATAAGTAATTAAAAAAAATTATGGTTTGTGCCGTGTATCAATGGTCAATCCCCGGTAGAAGGTTCCATCGGAACAATTATTTATTTCAAGGTACCTCGTCTCTTTGTTAATAATACGAAAAAGAAAAAACAAAAAGGAAGTGTGGGAAAAAATGACAAGAAGATATTGGAACATCAATTTGGAAGAGATGATGGAAGCAGGAGTTCATTTTGGTCATGGTACTAAGAAATGGAATCCTAGAATGGCCCCTTACATTTCTGCAAAGCGTAAAGGTATTCATATTACAAATCTCGCTAGAACTGCTCGTTTTTTATCAGAAGCCTGTGATTTAGTTTTTGATGCAGCAAGTAGGGGAAAAAACTTCTTAATCGTCGGTACCAAAAATAAAGCATCGGATTCAGTAGCATCAGCTGCAATAAGGGCTCGGTCTCATTTTATTAATCAAAAATGGCTCGGTGGTATGTTAACGAATTGGTCCACTACGGAAACGAGACTTTATAAGTTCAGGGACTTAAGAGCAGAAGAAAAGATGGGGAAACTCAACCGTCTCCCCAAAAGAGATGCAGCAATGTTGAAGAGAAAATTATCTACCTTGCAAACATATCTCGGTGGGATCAAATATATGACGGGATTGCCTGATATTGTGATCATCGTTGATCAGCAAGAAGAATATACGGCTCTTCGAGAATGTGCCATTTTGGGGATTCCAACGATTTGTTTAATCGATACAAATTGTGACCCAGATCTTGCAGATATTTCGATTCCAGCCAACGATGACGCTATAGCTTCAATTCGATTGATTCTTAACAAATTAGTATCCGCAATTTGTGAAGGTCGTTCTAGCTATATAAGAAATCGTTGATTATGATTAAGATTAAGAATAATAAAATTAGTTAATGTTAATTATTGGGCAACTCCATAGATTTATTGGATCGGTTACTTTTTTTTGAATTTTTAAAAATAGAAAAAAAAAAGAACTGGGGATATTGATATATATTATGATGTTATGTGATTTCTTGGTATCCTAAATATATGATTAATGATTCAAGTTGGTGAGTTGAGAAAGAAATGGTTGAATCAAACTAATTCCTTTTTTGAAGTTCAATTTCTATCAGAGGACAATATGAATGTTATACCATGTTACATTAAAACACTCAAGGGGTTATACGATATATCGGGTGTAGAAGTAGGCCAACATTTCTATTGGCAAATAGGAGGTTTACAAATCCATGCCCAAGTACTTATCACTTCTTGGGTCGTAATTGCTATCTTGTTAGGTTCAGCCATCATAGCTGTTCGGAATCCACAAACCATTCCGACCGACGGTCAGAATTTCTTTGAATATGTCCTTGAATTTATTCGAGACTTGAGCAAAACCCAGATTGGAGAAGAATATGGACCTTGGGTTCCTTTTATTGGAACTATGTTCCTATTTATTTTTGTTTCTAATTGGTCAGGTGCCCTTTTACCTTGGAAAATCATACAGTTACCTCATGGGGAGTTAGCTGCGCCCACGAATGATATAAATACTACTGTTGCTTTAGCTTTACCCACGTCAGTGGCATATTTTTATGCAGGTCTTACCAAAAAAGGGTTGGGTTATTTCGAGAAATACATCAAACCAACTCCAATACTTTTACCAATTAACATCCTAGAAGATTTCACAAAACCCTTATCTCTTAGTTTTCGACTTTTCGGGAATATATTGGCTGATGAATTAGTAGTTGTTGTTCTTGTTTCTTTAGTCCCTTCAGTAGTTCCTATACCTGTCATGTTTCTTGGATTATTTACAAGTGGTATTCAAGCTCTTATTTTTGCAACGTTAGCCGCGGCTTATATAGGTGAATCCATGGAGGGTCATCATTGACTAGTTTTCGAAATAGTCTTTTTTTTTAGCTTATCCCAATTCATGCATGGTTCAAGATAATCTGCTTGGTTGGAGAACATAATAGATATAAATACGTATGAATATATGACCTAGAGTCGTAGGAGAGAAGATGAACGATATTACGGAATTGTAAAAAAAAAAAAGGGATGGGTTGGGGAGGTCACACTAGATGTATGTAATGTCTATAAGTCTAGCCGCTTTTTGTGTGGGTTTCGAGGAATGATTCTATAATCCGATTCAATATAAAATGTGGCCAGTTTACGTTATGGAAGAAAGAAATGTATATGTAATATGTATATGTAATATTAGATATTCACTAGTTATATAGTCCTATCTATATATAAATAGAAGTCCTTATGCCTTACCTATATACTAACTAACTATATATATATCTAACTATATGCTATATATATGTAATATATATAGCATATAGATAGCAATATATATAGCAAAATAAATAAAAAAAATATATATATATGTATTGATATACATATTGATATCGTTATATTGATATATTGATATCGTTGATATCGATCATATTGATATCCATTGCATATATTGATGATTGCATATATTGATTTGATTGCAGTTTACTGCATTTAGATTAGATGGATTACAAGATAAGTCAAGTCCTTTCTTCTGTTTCATTTGTGATTGTGGATTGGATGAAAAAACAGATGAACTCAAGGATATAGAAGAGTAAAGAACGAAGGATGGAATGAAAGAATGGTTGGAAAGAAAGAAATGCAATAACTAGAGCCGTATGTATATGGATTTACAAAAACTTCATCATGGGTAGAAACAAAAAACGAGATATCGAAGTAGTTCTGACGATTCAGTAATATTATCATTAGTTTTTAGTTACTCCGACCCAATAGATCTTAATGATCAAACTTAATGATAAAATTAAGTAATAATTCATTGGTTGATTGTATCATTAACCATTTTTTTTTTTTTTTTTTTTGTGCGAGGAACTTACCATGAATCCACTGATTTCTGCCGCTTCCGTTATTGCTGCTGGATTGGCTGTAGGACTTGCTTCTATTGGACCCGGAGTTGGTCAAGGTACTGCTGCAGGCCAAGCTGTAGAGGGTATTGCGAGACAACCAGAAGCAGAGGGTAAAATACGAGGTACTTTA